TGCACCTTTTCTTTACTAGTTATACCAAAAAAAAAGTGCAGTTGGTCGTATCCAGCCTATTCTTGAAATAAACAACTCACACACACTCCCTTTCCAAAAAAAATCAATACACCAAGTACTACACTTAGATTTATTGGATTTGTTGCAAAAATATCGGTATTAAACCCGAAACTTCCGGCGGATGACCAATAACTTACGGAAAGGAAGGAATCGGTTACATTTTTCATATGATCTCCTGTTGCGTATTCTTATAGATAAGACAAATTTTCTATATTTTTTCTTTATTGTAGCATTTTTCCTATTATTTATTTTTCTAAATACTCCTAATATAGAGTTCAAAATAATATGGATTTCTAAAATGTAAATGTATTTTGTTTCAATTGGCAATTTCCCATAAGAATGATAATTTTTAGAATTAGATATTGAGTCTTATGTTATGGGAGTTTCAAACTATCTCGTTTGTTGCAATATTTCTTAAAAAAGGTCGATTGGAATACGAAAATGAAAGAAGAAAGCTAATTGGTGTGCCAATTCCCCCTCGCCCAATTAGTCCTTTACATGTACATGGGCTATTGTCCGAAGGAATAAGAAATTAAATTTGAATCTAATTTGAAAAAATAAAAAGCAGGAGCAACCCCCAAGAAAGAAAAAACTATATGTATTTTTAGTTTATAGGATTAAACAAAGGGATTCGCAAATAAAAGTGCTAATGCCACAACAAGTCCATAAATTGTTAAAGCTTCCATAAAAGCCAGACTAAGCAATAAAGTACCTCGTATTTTTCCCTCTGCTTCTGGTTGTCTCGCGATCCCTTCTACAGCTTGGCCCGCAGCGGTACCTTGACCAACCCCAGGTCCAATAGAAGCAAGCCCAACGGCCAATCCAGCAGCAATAACGGAAGCAGCAGAAATCAGTGGATTCATGAGCAATTCCTCGCACCAAAAAAAAAAGGAAATAGTTAATGATACAATCAACCAATGAATTATGACTTACTTTTTCCATGGCTAAAATTTATCCAATCAAAATAACTAAGAAACCAGAATTGCACTAATAATATTCGTGAATTATCAGAAAAATCTCGATCTCGCTTTTTTTTAGTTCGTATCACCTTTTTGAATTTGTACAAACTTTGTTATTCCATTTCTTTCTTTTTTACTTTCTTCCGAATCGTTCTTTGAATTATTTATTCTTTTTCGTGATTGAAACTAAAGCAATTCAATATTAAATTCAAACTACGAAAAAGAAAAACTTTCGGTCGAATCCTTATAGAAATTAACATATATGTCGTAGGGCAAATTTGATATATCTTTAGTTAATATCTACTTAGTTAATATCACATATACATGTCTTTCCCCCATAACGTAAACTAACTATTCATGGGTTGTGTTAAAGTAGGAAAGAGATCTTTTAGATCTCTTTTCTTTATTCTACAATTCCTTAATATTAATATCGTAATATCTGTTTTACTATTACTTACTCTCGATTATATATACCTTAATTTATACACCTTATTTCGAGATTTATGTTCCCTAAGCCTAAGGGGCTTACCTTGATTTGATACGCGTCTACATTGCCATTGCAGCGGGTTAAACAAAAAAAAGACTCCGTCAAAAACTAGTCAATGGTGGCCTTCCATGGATTCTCCTATATAAGCCGCAGCTAAAGTTGCAAAAATAAGAGCTTGAATACCGCTTGTAAATAATCCAAGAAACATGACAGGTATAGGAACCACTAAAGGTACTAACGAAACAAGAACAACAACTACTAATTCATCAGCTAATATATTTCCGAAAAGTCGAAAACTAAGGGATAAGGGTTTTGTGAAATCTTCTAAAATGTTAATGGGTAAAAGGATTGGCGTTGGTTGAATGTATTTACTGAAATAACCTAATCCCTTTTTGGTAAGACCCGCATAGAAATATGCTACTGACGTCAGTAAAGCTAAAGCAACAGTAGTATTTATATCATTTGTGGGTGCGGCTAACTCACCATGGGGTAACTGTATAATTTTCCAAGGTAAAAGAGCCCCCGACCAATTCGAAACAAAAATAAATAGAAATATAGTTCCAATAAATGGAACCCATGGACCATATTCTTCTCCAATCTGGGTTTTACTCACGTCTCGAATGAATTCAAGGACATATTCAAAAAAATTTTGACTATCGGTAGGAATGGTTTGAGGATTACGAACAGCTATAATGGCTGAAGCTAATAAGATAGTAATTACAACCCAAGAAGTAATAAGGACTTGGGCATGGACTTGGAAACCGCCGATTTGCCAATAGAAATGTTGGCCTACTTCAACGCCGGATAGGGCGTATAACCCCTTTAGTGTGTTGATGGAACATAATAAAACATTCATATTATCCTATGAAAGAAATATAACTTTAAAAAGGAATTATTTTGATTTAACCATCTCTTTTTCAACTTCCTCACTTGCTTTGTATCTTTTTAATATCAACTAATCATACAATAGCCTCAATTAGTTTTATCTCTTTTGTGCAATTCATGAATCGTAACCAATTCAATAAATCTATTCTAAAATCGATTCTATGGAGTTTCAAAAATAATTTATACACAATCTTATTATTAATCAAGAATTTCGTATATAGCTAGAACGACCCTCGCAAATTGAAAATACTAATTTGTTCAGAATTAATCGGAGTGATGCTATAGCGTCATCATTCGCTGGAATCGAAATATCTGCTAAATCGGGGTCACAATTTGTATCGATTAAACAAATCGTTGGAATTCCCAACGTGATGCATTCTAGAAGAGCCGTATATTCTTCTTGCTGATCAACAATTATTACAATATCGGGTAACCCTGTCATATATTTAATCCCGCCCAGATATGTTTGCAAGTGAGCTAGTTGTCTCTTCAACACAGCCGCATCTCTTTTCGGAAGACGGTTGAGTGTACCCGTCTTTTGGTCTGTTCTCAAGTCCCTGAACTTATGAAGTCTCGTTTCTGTAGTATACCAATTTGTTAACATACCACCAAGCCATTTTTTATTAACATAATGACAACGAGCCTTTATTGCAGCCCGTGCTACTAAATTAGCTGCTTTATGTTTGGTCCCAACAATTAAAAATTGTTTTCCCCTACTAGCTGCATCAAAAACTAAATCACAAGCTTCTGATAAAAACCGAGCCGTTCTAGTAAGATTTATAATATGAATACCTTTACGCTTTGCAGAGATAGAAGGTGCCATTCTGGGATTCCATTTCGTAGTACCATGACCAAAATGAACTCCCGCTTCCATCATTTCTTCCAAATGGATATTCCAATATCTTCTTGTCATTTCTCCCCACACTTCTTCTCTTTTTTTTTTTCTTTAAAGAGAAGAAGTACCCTAAAAATAAAAAATTGTTCCCATGGAACCTTCTCTTCGAACGTGGATTAGCCGTTGATACACGAGCCAAGCCATTCAGGTTTTTTTATTCTTTCTATTCGATTCGTTATTATTTTGATTACTATTACCAAATCAAATGACGGCAACACAAATAGAAAAACTCGGTGAATCCGCTCTTAGGAATCATTAAATCCTAGAAATGAGTGCTCTGATGTATCATGTACATTCTTTGAAATGGAAAAAGAAAAAAATTCTCTGTGGTGGAACAAAATATCTCTAATTTCCCACTCAAAGAAACTCTTCTTTTTGGTTTCAAAAGAAAGGTTTTTATGTCGCCTTGAATGGTGCACAAATCCTTTGAATCCAGTACCAACGGGTATTATCCCCCCTAGAACAACATTCTCTTTCAGACCTTTCAACCAATCGATACGACCGCGTAGAGCGGCTTTTGCTAAAACTCGAGCAGTCTCTTGAAAACTCGCCTCTGATATGAAACTTTGAGTATTTAACGATGCTTTCGTTATTCCCAAAAATAAGGATCGGTAACAAATTGCTTCTTCCAAAGCACGTCCCGTTTGTTCCGCTCGCAAAACTCCAATTAGTTCTCCGGGTAAAAAAACATTAGACATTCCTTCTTGTGAAACCAAGACCTTTGATGTTATTTGACGTACAATAATTTCTATATGTCTATTATGAATCTGTACACCCTGGGATCGATACACCTTTTGGATTTTATTAACCAAAGAGATACGACTTTGGGCTAGAGTTAGTTCAGCACCAATCAAGAATCCCCAAGGAATTCCAAGAATTCGTGTTATACACTCGTTCCAACCCTCAACTCTCTTTTCTAGGTTCATTGATATTGAATCAATCGAACGCACTTCTAACACTTGTTCTACTTTTGGAAGACCCTGCGTTATATCACCAGATCTCGACTTTTCATATATAAATGTAACTAATGTATCTCCTTCGAAAAGTATTTCTCCATAATGTCCATGAACAGTTGCTTCTGGAGTGGCCAAATAAGATTTCGCCGATCTTATTACTACAGAGTCAATTTGAACATTTATAACTTGACCCGATTTTAGGTGTGGTCCATGTTTGGCTAGACAGACATTTTCACAAAAAAACTGTCCAAGGGTAATTATTTTCGATTTTTTTTCACAATAATTATGATGGAGAAAGTACCAATTCAAGTTGAATGGATTCAAAAGGGGGTTACTGCAGGGATTGGAATTAGAAATCCTCCCGGTTTCGTCCAGTAAAGAATATTTAAGTAAAAAAATTTTAAGTACTTGAAAAATCTGTTTTAAATTGTCAAGTTGGAAATATTTAGTTACCGAGATCTGATTCTGAGTTTTTAAACGGTAATAAAAATTCACTATTTGGCAGGCTGTTCCTAAAGGTCCTAACGAATTCCTATTTGGAATTAGAGGAATATTTTGACTTGATTCTTTTATCCCATTGGAATGTTTTACATCGTTGAATGGGCCCATTTGAAAACAATTAGCTGATGACAAAATTATCAAAGATTGAGATTCCTTCCTTCTAGTCCAGAACATATGAATAGTTCCTTGATTTTGGATAAGTGGTTGTTGAATCCTTTCCGTGGAATAAATAGAATAAAATGGATTGATACGACTTG